TTACTATGCAGATAAGATATATCTATACTATGATACATATATATTATATATAAGTACATGCAATAGACTCATACTCATAGTGGTTGCTAGTGGACTGAGAATTTGAATTTCACTAGTGAATGAATATAGGCTCAAAATAAATGGGTTTATTTATATTGCATAAATATCAATCAATGCAATGAATTGTTTCAAGGCCGGGCCTAATTACCCTTTTCGAGAACTTCTTGATCCCCTCTTTCCATATTTTATTTATCGTTTGTGTTTGTTAATTTCCTGGTTTAGTGTGATAGGCATATCACATCTTATCTTAACAATGAATGAAAGTGGGAGAAATTTAATGAAGTTCAATCCTTTTTCTGGCAGACAACTCACTCCTAGAAATATATACCTTCATATTTTTTCTATTTTTTCTATTAAATATATTATATATTTAATATTATCCTTATATTGACAATTTCAACAAACTGTTCATACTATGAGCATAGTATGATGGCGTTCGGGCAAGCATGCCCCCATCGTCTAGTGGTTCAGGACATCTCTCTTTCAAGGAGGCAGCGGGGATTCGACTTCCCCTGGGGGTAGGGTACTACGAAAGGAAGTTGATCATGGATTATCAATAGATTGAGAATTGATTTGTCCGGGGTCGATGCCCGAGCGGTTAATGGGGACGGACTGTAAATTCGTTGGCAATATGCCTACGCTGGTTCAAATCCAGCTCGGCCCAAGGATTCGCTGAGCCAAGATCACATTATATAATCCTATAGCTAGCTATAGAAAGAATAAGAAAAAACTTTCAGATAGACTCCTCTTTTTTGTTCTCATAAATTCTGATCTTTTTAATAATCTAGATTCATATCACGATCTGTAAGTCTAAAGAAAAGAGCAAAGAACTTAAAAGACTCTTTTTGTTCATTGAACGATGGATTCTCAATCGTTTTGGCAATAACAAAAGGATTAAATTAATCCCTAACACCTTATTTTTATTTTTGGGGGATTGTAGTTCAACTGGTCAGAGCACCGCCCTGTCAAGGCGGAAGCTGCGGGTTCGAACCCCGTCAGTCCCGACATATCCTTTTCTATGAAAGGGGCGATGAAAGAGGGATAAGGAGCATAATTTAGAACTTAACCCTGTCCTTCTTTCCATTTCCCCTCGATTCTTTGTTTGTATTTGTAACCAATGAAAGCGGAAACGCAGTTAGATGATATTTCATTAGATGCTTGTACCCGGAAGGCTAGAGTTTTTTTCGAAAAAGAGGGCATTTTTTATTTGATTAGAAAGATTCGGTATGGATAAAAGATCTTCTTATGTTATACTATTCAATTCTGGACGGTGAATCGATTTGCTAGCTCAGATATTGTTAGTCACGATATTGGGCCGAGTCAATATCATTATCATCGAGATGTAATTCATCCCATTGAATTTACAGGCGAAAGGTTTATCATCTCTATGGGATTAAATCCCGAGTTATTGTGAAGTAAAAAAAAACGAAAGATGAGATTATGGAAGTAAATATTCTTGCATTTATTGCTACTGCACTGTTCATTCTAGTCCCTACTGCTTTTTTACTTATCATATATGTAAAAACAGTCAGTCAAAATAATTAAGTTGAATGAAACTTGACTTCGGAGTTCTTAGCAAAGATTCCCTTTTTTCTTTTTCGTCTTAAATGAAATGAGCGGACTAGAATCCGCAGTATTCTATGAGATCGGATAGTATGGTAGAAAGAAATATACGACTCTTTTCTTTCTACCATACTATTTTTTTTAGTATTAGACAGTTAAAAAAGCGAACTCAATTTCGTAGTACCCTTAGAGTCCACTTCTTCCCCATACTACGAGTGAAAGGGAAAATGTAAAGACTACCATTAAAGCAGCCCAAGCTAGACTTACTATATCCATGTGACTTGTGTCCCCTATCTCTATGAATATGCAGGAATTATTCCATTATTGCTCACTAATAATAGTGGAATCAATGGTGCAGAGTCAAAAAAAAAGGGGGGGTGTTCTGCACCAACACTGTTGATGAACTAATTCCCTAAACCCATTTATTCTTAATATGATTTCTAGTAGAATCGGGAAACATTAAGCCCAAGCAAAATAACAACAGGTAGTGACGTCCTTCCAAGTATCGAGGGGATGTTACTAATAGAACATGTAAGATAATAAAATATCCAGTGTTTCTTTTTTCGACCTTACTAAATAAAAGGCATAAAAATAGGGAATCAAGACGGATCGCTATCCATCACAATCACAGACCTCCATTCCCCATTTGATCTAATCCTTACCCTCTCCCGATTCTGTCTTTTAAACAATCGTAAACTAGTCTAGTCTTGACTAGGACTAAGGTTACTGAATAGAAAAGAAAAAAAGTGCCAATAGAATTCAAGGCCTAGTTAGTAGACACTCCAGTGGAAGGGCTATCAAGACTTACCGATCACTCTAATCTTTTCTTCCTTGGCGCAAGTATTTACAGCCCTCTACAGATGTTTAGAATCAAAGA